AATACTAGATTGTATAATGAGACTAAAAAAGATTACTTGCCTAAAATCTACGATCCTATTTTGAATGGGTCATATCGTGGAACAATAAAAAAAAAAATTTCACCTTCAATTAAAAATAAAATTTTGTTTGAAAATTCCATAAATACAATGGAAATAAATAAAATTCATAATATCCTTCTTCCCGATACTGATTACCAAAAGTTTGAACAAAAAATAAATGCATTTCAAAAAAACATATTTTCAACAGAAATTAATCATTTCGTTACGTTAAAAGGCTTTTCTTTATTTTCAGATAAAGAACAAGAAAAAAAAATCCTAAATTTTTTTTGTAATGCAATTCTAACTGGTCCTAATAATTACAAAAAAAAAAAATCTTTTGGAATAAAAGAAATCAGTAAAAAAATCCCTCGATGGTCAGATAAACTTATCACCGATTTCGAACAACAGTCGGGCATAATTCAAGAAGGCGTACCAGTGGGCCATCAGATTCGTTCAAGAAAAATAGACAATGTAATATTGTTTATTCCTAACAAATGGAATTCTGATAATCTTGATCAAATAGACCCAGTATATACGATAGATTTTTCGGAAGAATCTGATTTTCGTCGAGATATAATCAAAGGTTCTATGCGTGCTCAAAGGCGTAAAACCCTTATTTGGAAACTGTTTCAAGCAAATGCGCATTCCCCTATTTTTTTGGACAGAAGAAAAAAAGACTCCCCTTTTGATATCTCCGAACTGATAAAACTCATTTTTCGAAATTCTATGGGAGAAATACAATTACAAGATTATACAGAAGAACAGACAAAAGGAAGAGAGAAAAAAGAAAACAACAAAATACAAGAAAAAGTGCGGATAGAACTGCCGGAAATCTGGGATTCCGTTCCATTTTCGCAAACAACACGAAGTCTCCTATTAATAATGCAATCGATATTTAGAAAATATATTCTATTAGTTTCGCTGATAATAGTTAAAAATATTGGGCGTATATTATTATTCCAACCCCCTGAGTGGGATGAGGATTTTCTAGAATGGAAAAGAGAAAAGCATATTAAATGTACCTATAACGGTGTTCAACTATCAGAAAACGAACTTCCCGAAAATTGGTTAAGAGAAGGTATTCAGATAAAAATAATATTTCCCTTCTCTTTAAAACCTTGGTATAGATCTAAACCTAAGTTACGGCCCTCTTATAGAGATTTAAAGAAAGAGCAAAAAGGGGCTAATTCTTTTTTTTTAACGGCTGCTGGAATGGAAACCGACCTTCCCTTTGGACCCCCCAGAAAAAGACCTTCCTTTTTTGAACCCATTTTTATTTTTAAGGATTTTCTAGTTCTTTTTAAAATAAAAACAAAAAAATTTCTACAAGACTCAAAGGGGGAAAGCGGTTTCATCAAAAACGGCTTAGTTCCGTTTATAAAAAGAATAAAAAAAGAAGTCTCAAAAGTCAATTCAACTCTATTATTTAGATTGAAAAAAGTCTATGAATTCGGTGAAACTAACCAAGAAAAGGGTTATATAATCAACAATCAGATAATAGACGACTCGTTTAATAAAATTAGATCTACAGATTGGACAAATTTTTCACTAAGAGAAAAAAAAATAAAAAATATAACTGATAGAACAAGCAAAATCAGAAATAAACTTAAGAATATTACAAAAGAAAAAAAGGGGGGAACTTCACAAATAAATAGTAGTCTTAATAAAACAAGTTATAATGTAGAATCGCCAAAAGATATTTGGCAAATATTAAAAAGAAATCGATTAATTTATAAATTACAAAGTTTTCTAAAAATTTGCATTGAAAAAATAAATATAGATATCTTTCTATATATCATTAATATTGCTAGAATGTATATACAACTTATTCTTGAATCAACAAAAAAAATTATTGAGAAATATAAATACATTTCCAATAATGAAACAAATCAAGAAAAACTTAATAAAACAAATCAAAATACAATTTACTTTATTTCAACTGTAAAAAAGGTATTTTCTAATATTAGTAATAGTAAAAAAAATTTACATCTTTCTTTTGACTTATCCTCCTTGTCGCAAGCATATGTTTTTTACAAATTATCACAAATCCGAGTTATTAATTTTTTAAAATTAAGATCTTTTCTTGAATCTCATGAAACGTCTTTTTGTCTTAAAAAAGACATAAAGGATTCTTTTGGAACACAAGGAATATTGGATTCCGGATTAGAACAGACAAAAGTTCCAAGTTCGGGAACGAATCAATGGAAAAACTGGTTAAGAGGTCATAATCAATACAATTTATCTCAAATTAGATGGTCTGGATTAATACAGCAAAAATGGCGAAATATAATCAACCAACGCCGTATAACTCAAAAAAAAGATTTAACAAAATGGGATTCAAAAGACCGATTACTTTATTACAAAAAACAAAATTCTTTTGAAGTATATTCACTACCAAACCCAAATAAAAAAGATAATTTTGAAAAATACTGTAGATATGCCCTTTTATCATATAAATCTATTAATTATGAAAAGAGGACAGACTCATATATTATTTATGGATCCCCTTTAGAAGTAAATAACAACCAAAGAATTTTTTATAATTATACTACACATAGAAAAAAATTTCTTATGACGGATATTCCTATAAAAAATTATCGAGGAAAGGATTATATTATGTATATGGAAAAAAATCCAGATAGAAAATATTTTGATTGGCAAATTATCAATCTTTTTGTAAGAGAAAAAGTCGATATTGAGGCCTGGATCAAAATGGATCCCGGCAGTAACAGTAATAAAAATACTAAAATTGGAAATAAGAATTACCAAAAAATAAATAAAATTCATAAGAAGGATCTTTTTTATCTTATGCTTTATCAAGATTTAGAAAAAAATCCGATCAATCAGAAAAAATACTTTTTTGATTGGATGGAAATGAATGAAAAAATACTAAATCGCCACATATCGGATCTGAAACTTTGGTTCTTCCCAGAATTTGTGCTACTTTCTAATGTATACAAAAAAAAGCCGTGGATTATACCAAGCAAATTACTTCTTTTCAATTTTCAAAAAATTGAAAATGGTAGTGACAATAAAAACATCAAGGGAAAGCTAAACTGGAATTTTTTTAGACCATCAAATGAAAAAAACAAAGATTTTGAATTAAAGAATCGAAATCAAGAAGAAAAAGAACAGGCAGACCGAAGAGATCCTGGATCAGATGCACAAAACCGCAGAAATTACGTATCCGTTCTTTCAAATCAACAAAAAGCTATTGAAGAAGATTATGAAAAATTGGTTTTGAAAGAGGTTAAAACGAAAAAACAATACAAGAACAAAAATAACATGAGAGTAGAACTCAATATCTTGATGAATAGGCATTTGCTTTTTCAATTGAGATACAATGATAATGATGGTTTAAATCAAAAAATGATCAATCATATCAAGGTAGGTTGTCTCTTGCTTGGACTGAAAAATCCAAGAAATATTACTTTATCGTCTATCCAAAACAGAGAAATAAGTATGGATATAATGCTAATTCGAAGGAGTTTAACTCTTAGAGAATTGATGAAACGGGGGGTATTTATTATCGAACCCATACGCTTGTCTGTAAAAAAAGACGGACAGTTTATTATGTATCAAACCCTAGGTATTTCATTGATTCATAAGAGTAAGTACAAAACCAATCAAAGATACCGAGAACAAAGATATATTGATAAGAAGAAGTTTGATGAATCCACCCCAAGATATCAAAGAGAAACTGAAAATAGAGACAAAAACCATTATGATTTTCTTGTTCCTGAAAAAATTTTATCGGCTAGACGTCGTAGAGAATTGAGAATTTTAATTTATTTAAATTCAAAGAATAGGAAAGGTGTCAATATAAATCGAGTCTTTTATACCAAGAAGAACATAAAAAGCGGTAGTCCCTTTTTGGATGAAAGTAACTGCCTTAATAGAGATAAAAACGAATTAATTAAATTAAAGGTCTTTCTTTGGCCTAATTATCGAGTAGAAGACTTAGCTTGTATGAATCGCTATTGGTTTGATACCAATAATGGAAGCAATTTCAGTATGTTAAGGATATATCCACGATTTAAAATCAGTTGATGGTCCATTTTTACTTTTTACTATATTACTATATATTCTGTGCCATATATGAAAGCAACCAGCTGCGCCTGTCTTATAGTGCAGTCTATGATACGATATTATCATAATAACTCAATGACGTATCAATTAGATCAATTAATTAGTATAAAATCTATAAATGAATCAACGGAATATTCGTAATTTTATGTCTAAATTATTCGCGTTTGTCAGTGTAAAAACGCACTATTCCCCTTTTTATCCTTACTCGAATCAAATTCAAATATTTATTGATTCGTTTTAATTGATAAAATCGGAAGCCCATAAAGAAATTAAGATTATTGTGTCCACTATATAAACAATAAAAATAACTGGTATTATTATTACTGATCAAAAAAATTAATATAATATATGTAAAAAGGGAAGGAGGAAATTCTTTTATGATAAAAAATCCATTCAGTGAAATTATTTTGAAAAAGGAAAACAAAGATAACAAGGGGTCTACTGAATTCCAAGTAGTCAATTTCACCAATAGGATACGAAAACTTACTTCGCATTTGGAATTGCACAAAAAAGACTATTTATCTCAGAGAGGCCTACGGAAAATTCTAGGAAAGCGTCAACGGCTATTGACTTATTTGTTAAAAAAAAATAGCGTACGTTATAACGAATTAATTATTCGGTTGGATATTCGAAAAAAAAAAATTCGATAATTTGAAGAGTCTTTTTGAACTTTTTACTTCAATTTTGATAAACTTCTTTTCACTTTCAGCAATTCATGGAAAACTGAATCGGAAAAAACCCTATGACTGTACCTGCTACACGAAATGACCTTATGATAGTAAATCTGGGTCCTCAACACCCATCAATGCACGGCGTTCTTCGACTCATTGTTACTCTAGATGGTGAAGATGTTATTGACTGCGAACCAATATTGGGTTATTTACATAGAGGGATGGAAAAAATTGCGGAAAACCGAACAATTATACAATATTTACCTTATGTAACACGTTGGGATTATTTAGCTACTATGTTCACAGAAGCAATAACTGTAAATGCACCAGAACAGTTAGGAAATATTCAAGTACCTAAAAGGGCTAGCTATATCAGAATTATTATGTTGGAGTTAAGTCGTATAGCTTCACATTTGTTATGGCTTGGCCCCTTTATGGCAGATATTGGCGCACAAACCCCTTTCTTCTATATTTTTAGAGAAAGAGAGTTGATATATGATCTATTCGAAGCTGCCACCGGTATGCGAATGATGCATAATTTTTTTCGGATCGGAGGAGTAGCTGCTGATTTACCTCATGGATGGATAGATAAATGTTTGGATTTTTGTGATTTTTTTTTAACAAGGGTTACTGAATATCAAAAGCTTATTACACGGAATCCTATTTTTTTAGAACGAGTTGAAGGAGTAGGCATTATTGGCGGAGAGGAGGCAATAAATTGGGGTTTATCAGGACCAATGCTACGAGCTTCCGGAATACAATGGGATCTTCGTAAAGTGGATCATTATGAGTCTTACGACGAATTTGATTGGGGGGTCCAATGGCAAAAAGAGGGGGATTCATTAGCTCGTTATTTAGTACGAATCCGTGAAATGAGAGAATCCATAAAAATTATTCAACAGGCTTTAGAAGGAATTCCGGGGGGACCCTATGAGAATTTAGAAATCCGACGTTTTGATAAACTACGGGATTCGGAATGGAATGATTTTGACTATCGATTCATCAGTAAAAAACCTTCTCCAACTTTTGAATTATCAAAACAAGAACTTTATGTGAGAGTAGAAGCACCAAAGGGAGAATTGGGGATTTTTCTGATAGGAGATAGGAGTGTTTTTCCTTGGAGATGGAAAATCCGACCGCCTGGTTTTATCAATTTGCAAATCCTCCCGCAGTTAGTTAAAAGGATGAAATTGGCTGATATTATGACGATACTAGGTAGCATAGATATCATTATGGGAGAAGTGGATCGTTAAAATGATAATAGATACAACAGAAATACAAGCTATCAATTCTTTTTTTAGATTGGAATCCTTAAAAGAGGTATATGGGATCATATGGGCGCTTGTCCCTATTTTTACTCCTGTATTAGGAATCACAATAGGGGTACTAGTAATTGTTTGGTTAGAAAGAGAAATATCTGCAGGGATACAACAACGGATTGGACCTGAATACGCCGGCCCTTTGGGAATTCTTCAAGCTTTAGCAGATGGTACAAAATTGCTTTTTAAAGAGAATCTTCTCCCATCGAGAGGAGATACTTATTTATTCAGTATCGGACCATCTATAGCAGTTACATCAATTCTACTAAGTTATTTAGTAATTCCTTTTGGTTATCACCTTGTTCTAGCCGATCTCAGTATCGGTGTTTTTTTATGGATTGCTATTTCAAGTATTGCTCCGGTTGGCCTTCTTATGTCAGGCTATGGATCAAATAATAAATATTCCTTTTTAGGTGGTTTACGAGCTGCTGCTCAATCAATTAGTTATGAAATACCATTAACTCTATGCGTGTTATCAATATCTCTACGTGTGATTCGTTGAGATATATATTTTCTCTATTTCTTTCTAGGAAGGAAGTTTTGTGAGTTGAATATATATTTTCATTTTTTTATTCATCATTCAGGTTGATGAACTAAAACAGCTAAGTTATATGAGTGAAAAAAACGGCTTATAAATTTGCAGTAAAAATTTTTTGAGTCTCATTTCCTATGTACAAGATACAAGAGTTAAGTCAAAGTAAACATAAGGATTAGCGACTGTTTACCCCAAGATTGGTTGATTAGTCATCATGACTTGAAGCGGGTTCAAAAGATCAACTTTATGTATGGGGATTTTACTATCTATTTAGATATTACCATATAAATATAGATATTACCCTAAAGAGGATTTTTGATCAAAAACGAGTGGATGGTTAGGAATACCAAGGTACACAAAGGATTCGTAATAGAGATTATGTACGTTATTCAACAGGATTTTTCTGTGCCTACTGCATAAAAGGGATTCGAATTGGGGCTTTAAATTGGTAGAAATGATGAAGGAGTACTCCCCACGATTCCGATCCAGAGTATGCTCCTATCCACCGACTAAGTAAATAACTATTAAGAACGAAGTAATCCTTTATTTAAATATTAAAATTCCCTTTTTAAGAAAGAAGAATAGGAACGAAAAAAAAGAATTGAATTGTGCTACAAAAAGATATTTTTTTAGAGAGATAGAACTCTTGTAATGATTAGTGAACTAATGCAATGTATCATTTTTTCGTAATCGAAAATGCTAGGTTGAAATATTTATTGATATTGCTGCAAGAAATATTTTATTCAAAAATTAAGTTATTACCCCAACAAAGACAATTTTAAAATTTTGAAAAGATAAGATCAATTCAGAAGCACTTTATTATAATTAATAATTCTAATAAATATAA